ACATTCTAAATATTTAGATCGCTAGAACAAGTAAAAAAAAAGAGAGACTTCATTATTTTCATTTTTTTTTTTAGTGAATTTTTTCGTAATTAGTATTCGGAATCATTAATTTTCCTTGGTTGTGAACGAATTCGTTGTGGAACTCATTAAGTTGCTTATATTCCTTGCAATAAAAAACTTATGTTTGTGGTAAATTCTATGATATCCGTCAATTTGTTACTCGTCACTTAAGTTCGCGTAGAACTGAAATAAATTCAAATTTACTTTTTTCGAATCACATAGCGTTTAATAAGTTTACTACTACTAACAAAGACTAGTCTCATTCTATTTTTCTAATTTAAAAAAAAAAAAAAAAAAAAAAAAAAAAAAAAAAAAAAAAAGAGTTTTACAGTCTTGTTTTCTTAAATTAGGAATTAGGTAAGGGTTCTGATCTATTTATTTTTTTAGATTAAATGTAATATGCCAAAACTATACGGAAGTACGAATCCAAACTTTTTTTTATTTGCTTACCAACGATAAGAGATAATAAATTATATTTCTATAGCCATGAATACTCCGGAATATATCCGATATCTTCATTCGGATATATATAAACACTAGCTAGTATAAATAAAGCTTTCTTCGTATACTTCGTATATTGGATATTGTAGGTAAAAAATAGTAAAAAAAAATTCTATATATTGACCAATAGATGTCTTCCACATTTAACTATAACAACGAATAACCTCTTCATTTTTTAATGGCGGTTCCGAAAAAACGTACTTCTATATCCAAAAAGCGTATTCGTAAAAATTTTTGGAAAAATAAAGCATATTGGGCAGCGAAAAAAGCTTTTTCTTTAGCAAAATCCCTTTCCACCGGAAATTCAAAAAGTTTTTTTGTGCGACAAACAAACAAGTAATGTAATAAAGTGTTAGAATTATCTTAATCGATATAAACTATATATTTTGTTTATTTTAAACTTATCAATATTAGATGGAATTTTCTATTGTCATATGTTGTAAGATAAGAAATTTTCTCTCCACTAGAGAGGGACTAAAACAATTCGGTATAAGATCCAAAGTTTAATCCTTCTGTTTAGTTGTTTTTGGGGGGATGGGGATTTTTATTTTCCCCATCGATTTAATTTTTACAAATTACAAAATTACTAAAAATAATTTTTTTTTAGTGAGGTTTATTGGGTATTGGGTTCTGTATCACAAATATATATTATATGTTTTAACTATACAGTACCTATTTCATATGAATGGATAACTCTTGAATGGATAACTCTACTTAAGACGTATTTATTTTTCTAAATTTATTTTAGAAATGAAATAATAATCTTTTTTTTATTTACGATAAAGATTGAATAAAAAATTCCATTCTTTTGTTATATTTACAATAGCCCACTAATTTCAAATTTCATTGGTTTGACTAATATTTAATTGTTATTGTAATAATAATAAATCCTATTTTTTTTTTTATTTTAATAAAAACGCCATTGCGAACTATACGATTCGTCGGAAAAGGGAATGGTAGCCACTTTTTTATGTATAACAGGATTATTAGTTATTCGTTGGATTTATTCAGGACACTTACCTTTAAGTGATTTATATGAATCATTAATGTTCCTTTCATGGAGTTTCTCTATTCTTCATATGGTTCCCTTTTTTCGAAACCATAAAAATGATTTAAATGCGATAACTGCACCCAGTGCTTTTTTTACCCAAGGATTTGCTACTTCGGGTCTTTTAACTGAAATGCATCAATCCAAAATATTAGTCCCCGCTCTACAATCACAGTGGTTAATGATGCACGTAAGTATGATGGTATTGAGCTATGCAGCTCTTTTGTGTGGATCATTATTATCAGTAGCTCTTCTAGTCATTACATTTCGAAAAAATAGAGATATTTTTGGTAAATATAAAAGCAATCATTTACCAATTTGGTCGTTTGCATTTTCCTTTGCCGAAATCCAACACGTAAATGAACTAAGCAATGTTTTACAAAACAATTGTTTTATTTCGTTTAGAAATTATCGCAAGTATCAATTAATTCAGCAATTGGATTGTTGGAGTTCTCGTGTCATCAGTCTTGGGTTTATATTCTTAACCATAGGCATTCTTTCGGGAGCAGTATGGGCTAATGAGGCGTGGGGATCGTACTGGAATTGGGACCCAAAAGAAACTTGGGCATTTATTACTTGGACAATATTCGCAATTTATTTACATACCAGCTGATTTTATTTTTTATATGAAAACTATTTATAAAAGTAATTAGATATAATAGCTTCCACTTTGTCAATTGATAGTGAGAGAACGAAATCCGGATAAATACCAATACCTATTACAGGTAAAAAGATACAGATTGAAACAAATAGTTCTCTCGGTCCAGAATCAAAAAAATGAGAATTTTTATAATTAAATTGCGTGTATCCATAGAACATCTGACGTAACATAGATAATAAATAAATAGGAGTTAATATCATTCCAATTGCCGTTACAAGGGTTATTAGTATTTTGGGCATTAAAAGATATTTTTGGCTAGTAATTAGTCCAAAAAAGACTACCAATTCTGCAACAAAACCACTCATTCCAGGCAATGCAAGAGAGGCCATAGAAAAGCTGCTGAACATTGTAAATATTTTTGGCATTGGGATAGCTATTCCTCCCATTTCATCGAGATAAACAAGACGTGTTCTGTCATAACTCGTTCCTGCCAAGAAAAAAAGTGCAGCACCAATAAATCCATGAGAGATCATTTGTAAAAGGGCCCCATTAAGTCCTGTATCCGTTATAGAACCAATTCCTATAATTATGAAACCCATATGAGATACGGAGGAATAGGCTATTCTCTTTTTTAAATTGCGCTGACCGAAAGATGTTAAAGCTGCATAGATTATTTGAAGTGCGCCTACTACCATTAACCAGGGAGAAAATATAGAATGCGCATGGGGTAATAATTCCATATTGATCCGAACCAACCCATAAGCTCCCATTTTTAATAAGATTCCGGCTAAAAGCATACATGTACTGTAATGTGCTTCTCCATGGGTATCTGGTAACCATGTATGCAGTGGGATAATCGGTAATTTGACAGCATAAGCAATAAGAAATCCAAAATAGAATATTATTTCTAATACCACAGGATACGATTGATTGGCTAATGTTTCAAAATTTAATGTTGGTTCATCACATGGATAGAAGTAAGTAGACAGGAATTAATTCTAACTCCCACATGATAAAAAAAAGCAAAAGATCCCGAGAACAAAATAGTCCTATTTGACCGCTGTACATTGCTAACATGAGGAAATGGAAGAATCTAGAATCTCGAGTAACTGGCCAAGCCGCTAAAGTCGCTAAAGTAGTAATGAATCCCGTGAGTAAAACGGGTCCTATGGAAAGTCCATCAATTCCCATTCTCCAGTGAAAATCAAAAAAATTAATAAATTTATAATCCTGTTCTAATTGGATTAATGGGTCGTCCAATTCAAAATGATAACAGAATACATAGGCTATTAGAAGTAGTTCTAATAGGCATATACAAATAGTATACCACCTAATAACCTTATTTCCTCTATAAGGAAAAAATAAAATTAAAGTACCCGCAAATATCGGCAAAACAACAATTATTGTTAACCAAGGAAAATCATTCATGGTAAAGACAAGCGTCGGTAAAGATAAAAAAATGAATTCAAGTGGAATTTTCTGGAACGTATCAATAAGCTAGACCCATGCTACGAGTTGTCTCGTGCCATAAATAAACCCGGACACTCAAAAAATCTGTTGGGCAGGCGGATTCACACCTTTTACAACCTACACAGTCTTCGGTTCTTGGAGCAGAAGCAATTTGCTTAGCTTTACATCCATCCCAAGGTATCATTTCTAATACATCTGTGGGGCAGGCTCGTACACATTGAGTACACCCTATACATGTATCATAAATCTTTACTGAATGTGACATTGGATCTATAAACTTTTTAACATCATAAGTTTCGATCTAGTAAAGTAGTATATGAATTATATATTGTAGACACCAGACGAATCAATGATAATGATTTAGATTTACCAGAATAAATCTACTTCTGGATCTGCTCATGAAAGGAGGCCAAGATACGTTAATTTTAATTTATTACGTTTTTTTTATCAAACAGGACTATATGCTTATGTTGCACATACCCATTTAGATTAGCTAATATTCCATATTTTGCTTTATATGATTACCACTATTTATTCAACAAATTAGATTGATTGATACGAGTTGATTTTCTGTTACGATGAATTGATGAAACAATAGCTAATCCAATGGCTGCTTCAGCAGCTGCAATTGCTATAACAAAAATAGAGAAAACGTTTCCTTTTAATTGGCGACTATCAAATAAATCAGAAAATGTTACGAAATTTATATTAACGGCATTCAGTATAAGTTCAAGACACATAAGTGCTCGAACCATATTTCGACTTGTAATCAATCCATAGATACCGATTGATAATAAATAGGCACTCAAAACAAGTACATGTTCGAGCATCATTGACCAACTCCTCATCAATCTTGATTCATTTCAATATGAACAACAATTCAACCAATTTGATTGACTAAAATATATTTTAGTACGTAATAAAGGAAGGTATAATAGATCTAACTAAGCGCATTTCCATTTTATAATTTTGTACATAAATAATAAATAGAATTTCAATAAAAGAACAAGTCCCTATCCCTTAATTATTTGTAAGTAGTTAGTGTATTTAGTACTGACGAGCCATAGCAATTGCACCTATCAAGGAAACTAAAAGAATTATCGAAATAAGTTCAAACGGAAGAAAAAAATCTGTTGATAAATGAATCCCAATTTGTTGACCGTTATTTATCAAATCCTGCTCTATAATCTGGTTTGATCTTGTAGTCCAAATAATACCGTACCATGACGTATCTAGGATAATAGTAATTAGTGAAACAAAAATACTTGTACAAACCAGTGAAGTGACTCCATCTCCAATGGTCCAAAGATGGAAATCATTGTAATATTCTGAACCATTCATGAACATCACAGCAAATACAATTAATACATTTATTGCTCCCACATAAATAAGTCTGCAATGAACTTATTGCCAAGTTGCGGTTCCAGCGAAGAAAAAATGGGATTGGTAAGTAATACCACTCCTAGACCTCCCACTATAAGACCCAATCCCAAAAAAACTAAAATAAAATCGTGTATTGTTGCAGGTAAATCCATTCTATGTAAAAAAAGAAATAAATTAAGTAGAAATTTATCATGATCCTATTGACCAAACCAGTAAAAAAGAAGTTACCCTATTTTTTTGATACGTTTCTAATTGAATTAAATCGAATGGGGTGTGGGTTGATATAGATACACTTATTAATTTAATGGAATAATTGAATACCATTTCTCTATCCGTTTATCTATTAAAAAGTTTCGTTCAAAATTTGAATTATCTATAATTTTATTATTATATATTATATAAAGTATACAAGCAAAATAAAAAAAAAAAAAGCTTTTTTTGCAAAACTTAATTTTAGTAATTGGTAATTGTTCTGGAATCAAGTGGTTTACCCGTAGCTTTTTTCATTTGAGTCGAATTCATAATTGTTCGAATTGTGTAATCTCCAATCACTGACATTGGTAACCGACCTAAAGCAATTTGATTATAATTCAACTCGTGACGATCATAAGTAGAAAGTTCATATTCTTCAGTCAGTGATAAACAATTTGTTGGGCAATACTCAACGCAATTACCACAAAATATACAGATTCCAAAATCAATACTGTAATTAAGCAATCGTTTCTTTCGAATACCCGTTTCCAATTTCCAATCAACAACGGGGAGATCTATAGGACATACCCGAACACATACTTCACAAGCAATGCATTTATCAAATTCAAAGTGGATTCGACCGCGGAAACGCTCTGATGTGATCAATTTTTCATAAGGATATTGAATAGTTACAGGTAAACGATTCGCATGGGATAAGGTAATAATAAAACTTTGACCGATATACCTTGCAGCCCGTACTGTTTGTTGGCCATAATTCATAAACCCAGTTACCATGGGGAACATATTTTGAATATCTATGAATAATTTGATGTTTCTTTCTCTTGTTTGAGAGAAGCAGAATACCTTTGACTTTACAGTGAAAAGAGTTGGGAAGAAGTTGTCAATAATAGATTACCTAAAGAAATAGGTAAAAGAAATTTCCACCCAAGATTTAATAGTTGGTCCATTCTCATCCTAGGTAAAGTCCATCTTGTTGTGATAGGAATAAACAGAAACAAAAAAAGCTTTAGCTAATGTAATAAAGATCCCAATTGTCGTTCCAAAGACTCCACTCACTTTATTTATTCCGAAAAGCTCGGAAATTAATATGTACGGAATAGATAGATTCCAGCCGCCCAAGTAAAGAACTGTTACAAATAATGAAGAAACTAGTAGATTTAGATAGGAAGCAACGTAAAATAAACCAAACTAGATACCTGAATATTCGGTTTGATAACCTCTGCTTCGGGTAAATCAAAAGGTAATCTCTCGCACTCTGCTAGGGAAGAAATTAAAAAAACAACAAACCCTATAGGTTGGCGCCACAGATTCCAACCCCAAAAACCATATTTTGACTGTGCCTCAACTATATCAACTGTACTTGAACTGTTAGATAATCATAGTCGGTGATAACATCACTATTCCCATCGCTATTGCAAAACCGTACATGAGACTTAAGCTTCATACGGCTCCTCGATGGCCACAAATAAATCTAAGGACTGATTCGATATTATCTCGATATATCAATAGATATTTTGACTCATTTCTTTCGATTACGAAGAAGAATTAAACATTCTATTAGTTCATGAATCACAATAAAAATGATATCTGTAGTAATATAAATATAAAATAATATATATGGAATATGGATAAAAAAAAATGAAAGAAAAAAAAAAAAAAAAGAAAGGATTACTTCGTTACTGATAGTAATTCGTTTAATCTGTGGGTAGGACGATACTCTGGATCGGGATCATGGGGAAGTACTGCTTGATCATTTCTACCAACTTTAAGCCCCATTAGGATTCCTTTTTATGCAGAAATACCTCTTTTGAGAACTTACTTACATTATCTCCATTACTAATCCTTTGTGTACCTTGGTATTCCTAACCGTCCACTCCTTTTTGTTCGATCCCCGATATGGTAATACATACAATAATAAAAAATAAAAACTCCATACAGTTGATCTTTTGTACCCGCTTCAAACTATGATGACTAATCAACCGTCCGATACTGAATAAACTAATATCTCCTCTAGATGGGAGAAGATCTTCTTTGAAAAGTAGTTTGGTACCATCGGCTAGAGCTTGAAGAATTCCGAAAGGACCCACGTATTCAGGTCCAATACGTTGTTGTACCCCTGCGGATATTTGTCTTTCTAACCACACAATTACTAGTACCCCTATTATGATTCCTAATACAGGAGTAAAAATAGGAACAAGGTCCCATTGAATTCCGGAAGCTCGTAACATCGGTCCTGATAAACCCCAATTTATTGCTTCCTCTCCACCAATAATGCCCACTCCTTCAACTCGTTCCAAAAAAATAGGATTACGTGTAATAAGCTTTTGGTATTCCGTAACCCCTGTTAAAAAATAATCACAGAAATCCAAACATTTATCTATCCAACCATAAGGTAGATCAGCCGCTACCCCTCCGATACGAAATACAGTCATATATTTTTTCCTGATTCATTATTCCACGAATTACTTAAAACGAAATTAAGTTTATCAAAAAATAAAATATATATATATTATTTATTTTATTATAATATAAATTAAATAATTAAAAACTAATCTGTAAATTAACTTAACGAGTTTTTGGCTCCCGAATATCCAATTGGCTAATTAATTCTTTATAACGTACTCTATTTTTCTTTGACAAATAAGCTAGGAGCCGTTGACGTTTTCCCAGAATTTTTCGTAGACCTCTCTGAGATAAATAGTCTTTTCTGTGCAATTCCAAATGGGAAGTAAGTCTACGTATCTTATTGGTGAAACTGAATACTTGAAATTCAACGGACCCCTTATTTTTATTTTGTTCTTTTTCTTCTTGCGAAATAACTGAAATGAATAAATTTTTTACCATAAAAAGAATTCTTCTTCCCTTTTTCTTTATTTTTTACAGATATGGATTTTACTGATCAGTAATAATAATAATGCCGGTCATTTAATTTGTTATACACACTAATCGAGATTTATTCATAGAGTTCTTTTTTTTTTTCAAATTCAATTAACCAAAAATTAATAAAAATTTATTTTTCATTTTTTTCGGATATGGATACAAAAGGACAGTACATTTCTAACCCCCCCCAAAAAAAAAAAAAAAAGAATTTTATACCTAACCTAAGATAAGGTTATTGAATCAGTATGATGTCCCAGAATCAAATATAACACAATACGTGTGTAGATTGGTTTGTTTTCATATACCATATCAGATATGCCACTTGATCCACGGAAATGTACCATCAACTAATTACCAATCGTGGATACATGTGTATCCTTGACATACTGAAACGGCTACCATTATTGGTATCAAACCAATATCGATTCATACAAGCTAAATCTTCTAATCGATAATTGGGCCAAAGAAATAATTTGAACTTAATCAATTGATTGGTATCGACATCAAAATGCTTATCCTCCTCAAAAACCAAAAAAAGACCGCAGTTTCTTGGATTGTTTCCATTACAAAATACTTGATTTCTATCCCCAATACCAACATTTAAATTTTTTGGATTTAAACAAATTTGAATTCTTAATTCTCTACGACCTCTTGGAGATAAAATATTTTCAGGAACAAGAAAATCAGAATGATTTTCGTATCTATTCCCAAACCATTTTTCTTGTCGTGTAATGAATTCATTAAGACCATTCTTATCAACATTTATTTTTTCTTTGCATCTTTTACTAGTTTGGTGCTTATTCTGATGCACCCTTGAAATAGCTATGGTTTGGTACATGATAAATTTTCCATCCCATTTTATGGATAGCCGAGCTGGTTCAATAATCAAAAGTCTCCTTTTTATCAATTTAGTAAGAGTTGTAGTCTTCGGAATCAGCATTACATCCATACTCATTTCGTCCTAATCTGGACCATCTAGTCTGAGATAAATCGTATTGATAGTGATCATTACCCATTAACCAGCTTTTCCATTCAGTTATTCCAAAACCGCGAAGTTTCTTATGCTTTGATTCGGAATGAAATATTCCTTGTGTTCCAAAAAAATCTTTGATTCTATTCTTAATAAAAGGAATTTTTCCGTGATATTGAAATATGGATTTCAAGTGATACTCGTTGATAACTTGGGTTTGTGATAATTTGTAAAATACATATGCCTGTGACAAGGAAGAGAGGTTATAAAAAATCTGAGAATTCTTATTACTACTATTATTATAAATAGACTTTTTTATAGTCGAAATAAAATGAATTGTATTTTTTTTTGTTTTATCCATTCTTTTTTTATTTGTTTCATCATTGTAACTGTGTTTATCATTAATTTGTTTTTTTGATTTAAGTAAAATTTGTACATTGATTCTGGGAATATTAATGATACGTAAAAAGATATCGAGGTATATCCTTTCAATAAAAACTTTCATAAAATACTGACATTTACGTATTTCTAAATAATGGAATTGGACTTACTTTTGTAAGCTCTTTCATTATTCTTTTTATAAATCGAACTATTTTTATAAGCCATCTTGTTTTTTCTTTTATCATTTTTAGAGCTTGAAAACAGTTTTTTTTCTCTTTTTTTATTTTTTCAATTTCATTTATAATTTTACTTGTCCTATCAGCCAGATCCTTCATTTTTTTTTTCTGTCAGTGAATAATTTGTCCAATCTGTAGATCTAATTCGAATGGACGATTCATTAATAATCTGATTACTTAGTATCCCTTTATTATTATTAGATTCATATACTTCCCTCAATCTAAATAATGGAATTGGACTTACTTTTGTAAGCTCT